TTCCTCCAGATCCATTTTATTTCTACCTATATTCATGATTAGTAATCAGGAAGACTCTATCAACAGGATGAAAGAGTTAATTCATACGCTAAATTATTAAAAAAATGATTGAATAATTCAAATGTAGAAAATAGGGAATAGGAATCTTACATTTATTTTCTATATTCCCCGATAACTTCCATTTTTTACTAGGAATCTCTGTTGGATCGGATTCGTTAGAATCCTTTGATAACGTGTAATAAACCTTTTTGGTATTTATTAGAAGATAAGTATAAGAGAACAATAATAAAAAAAAAATATATAGATAAAATAAAGGTGAATAGGTACACTTATTTAGTTCTTCATGTCTTGTACCTATACCTATTATTATATACTGATAATAGATATACTTATCATAAGATATCTTTATAACAGGTACAAATATTAAATCGAGGTATCCATTCTATGACAACTTTCAACTTACCCTCTTTTTTTGTGCCTTTAGTGGGTCTATTATTTCCGGCAATTGCAATGGCTTCTCTATCTTTTTATGTTCAAAAAAACAAGATTGTCTAGATTTGATGGGACCCAATCTCATCCATTTTTTTTTTTTCAAGACTCGGATTTGGATCATAATACAGATATCTATTTATTTAGTGGAATAGAGTATGTATGGGTATTCTTCCGAACACAAATGAAAGAGCTGTTATGCACCTGGAAACATGATATCTGGATAACTGCATTATATCTATTTTTAAATGGGTCGGCAGATGTATGAAATGTAAAGCAAAAATATCTATATGTATGTAGATATCCATAGTGGGATCCTATAAAGGGATCTTTTTTTTATATCTAACTGATTCGATGAATTACTCCGAATGGTTCACATCATAATAATAGTGCTAGTTGATGAGAGTTACTTCGGGAACAAAACAAAAAATAAAGTCAAATTCATTTTGGTTATTCTCTCAATTCCAATAAAATGAAACAACTGGATCTAGTATGAACTGGCGATCAGAACGTATATGGATAGAACTTATAACGGGGTCTCGAAAAACAAGTAATTTCTGTTGGGCTTGTCTCCTTTTTTTAGGTTCGCTGGGATTCTTATTGGTTGGAACTTCTAGTTACCTTGGTAGGAATTTGATATCCTTATTTCCTTCTCAGCAAATCCTTTTTTTTCCACAAGGGATCGTGATGTCTTTCTACGGGATCGCGGGTCTGTTCATTAGCTCCTATTTGTGGTGCACAATTTCGTGGAATGTAGGTAGTGGTTATGATAGATTCGATAGAAAAAAAGGAATAGTGTGTATTTTTCGTTGGGGATTCCCTGGAAGAAATCGTCGCATATTCCTTCGATTCCTTATGAAAGATATCCAGTCGATTAGAATAGAGGTTAAGGAAGGTATTTATCCTCGGCGTGTACTTTATATGGAAATCAGAGGCCAGGGTGCCGTTCCCTTGACTCGTACTGATGAGAATTTGACTCCGCGAGAAATTGAACAAAAGGCTGCAGAATTGGCCTATTTTTTGCGCGTACCAATTGAAGTATTTTGAAATGAATTGAAGAATGAATGCTTTCGCAGCATTGAGTAAGGACCTCATGAATTATATTTGTTGTTATATAACAACTTAAGTTTTTTCAGGGCGCTCGTTCGAGCAAAAGCGGACGCATATGGAACAACCAGAAAACAGAAAACAAAGTGGTTTTTGTCCACCAAAACCAGTTTTTCATACTAGTAACAAGTATACTAAGTATGGATTCATCACATATATCTCAACAGTTCAGACTATAGAATTCATCTTTTTTTTGGTCCAATAATTTTTGAATTGATATGTTAGATATAGATGGATCATATCTTGTAATTAAAAATTTTTTTTTTTTCAATTGATGTTTTGTTTATTTTTATCCTTTCTTTTCCTTTTTGATGATCAAAAGATTGGATCGTTTATAACTATAATCATTCTATTTATCTCTTTTTTTGCTACTCGTTTTTGATTTCATCTTATCAATACAAGATTTTCCTAAATTTCCCTCAACTATTCCCCGGCTACGGCTAGCCAGCGAAGTTTTTCGAAATAATTGATCTAAGGGGGTTCTTTTGCCCCGAAATCAAAAAAATATTCATTTGCTCGTTCGGGCATTCATCGAAAGGGTGCAATTGCTTCGAATGAAGAAATAATAAAACAAAATATTGTTTCCAGATCCAAGGACTAACCAATTAATTAAAAAGGGGGAAATAGGTCTATGGATTCAATACACCTTGTTATAGAACTCACGTTTCATAGAAATATCAGATTGGATAGAATCGAGGAATGAAGTGGTTTCATTAACAATTCAAAGATTAAAAATGCCAAAAAAGAAAGCATTCAACCCCCTTCTATATCTTACATCTATAGTCTTTTTGCCCTGGTGGATTTCTCTCTCATTTAATAAGAGTATGGAATCTTTGGTTACTAATTGGTGGAATGCTGGGCAATCCGAAATTGTTTTGAATGAGATTCAAGAAAAGAACGTTCT